TATGACTTTGAGAAAAAAAAACAAGAGAACAATAGCCTGACAATTAGTTCTAGTTCGGTTCGATTCAGGTGCTCGTTTTGCCGCTAAATAGACCCCATTATTGTATTGTATTAATTTCATATCTTGATTTGATATGGTGGATTCCGAGGGTATTCAATGCTAGGCATAATGAGCATAAGGGCCTCAAAAAATCTCTTTTCGTCCTATGAACTTTAAGGCGTACAAATTTTCATATTGGATTTTTTAAGCCGAACGGCGGAGGCTCTATTTAAGATTTTAAATAATCGATGCCAAAGGCGCACCTACGTCAAGATAAAACTCTTCTTTGAAACACTTTGGTAGTGCTTATGAACCAAAGGTCAAGTAAATAATGAAGTAGAGTACATGGAACCATATTTTTTCTTGATAGAAAAAAGATGGCGGACTGGCTGATATTTACATTAGTTAATGAAAGAGCTCAATGCAAAAAAAATGCATGTTGGGTCCTTGAAACTAAATCATTTTTATAATAATCCGTTTGATTGATCCGTTTTACCGAAAAGGTCATCGGTTCAAGTCCGTATAGCCCTAAGGGTAAAATTAACCATGGAAAAAATTACCGACTACTTGACAAAAGTAATTTTTTTTTATATAAATATACAAACAAATAGATGGAAAAAATTACCGACTAAGAGTAGGATTTTTAGTAAAATAATTTTATAAAAGTTTTATTTATCTTTACATTGATTGATTACTATGAATTATAATGTCATAAAATGGGATGCGCGATAATAAATACAACAACGGTTCGTGTGGGTCTCATCTCATATGATCTGATCGGAAATTTTTAAATTATGCATTCAACTCTTACAAAAATCATAGGTAACACGGATATCCCGCAATTTACTTTTCAATAAATTGCTTTAATATTTCATTTTATAATCTTTAGAAATATAAACAATATCTCTTATCTTCTTTCTATTTTTTATAAAAGTACAGAGATTAGGGGGTTCTAATAACTATGACTTTTATTTTCAATTTGATAAACCAACCTTTTGTAAAAAAAGGGCGGTTACCCTTCTTGGAATTAAAATGGAACTTAGGACACAAGTATAAATTGCTTACTAAAGCAACAGAAAATTCGGGTTCTCTTGATGAAAAGAATTTTAGCGCGGAGGATACCAGGATAAGTGATACAGAAAGTCTTGGATGGATCCCCGAAAATAGGGGAGTTGATAATTTTATATTAACTAAAAACCCGGAGAAGGAGGTAAATAATATGGAGAAGCAGGATCTGGAACGGGACGTAAACGAGAAAACTGATGGAACAGAGAATACAGAAGACGGCATGCGAAAATTTGCGCATTTGTGGATTCACTGCGAAAATTGTTATGCTTTGCACTACAAAGCCTGCTTTAATGCAGCGAGAATCTGCGAACGATGTGGAATTCATTTAAAAATGAATAGTGGGGATAGACTAGCGCTTCTGATTGATGAAGGCACTTGGATTCCCATGGATGAAGACATGGTTTCGAGGGATCCGATTGAATTTGATAAAGAAGTTTTTTATGAAAAAATTAACTCTAAAAAAGAATACCTAAAAGAAAATTTAGGTTCTTATGCTAATAATTTGGTATTAACCGAAATACTAAACAATAACGAAAAGGAATATCGCGAAAATGATAACTATTGTTTCAAATGCGGGATTGATGGACCTGATTGTTTCGAGGAACTCTACGAAGGGGAGATTAGCCCTTTCCAAATTTTTTTCGGGTGTGCGAAATATGATACAAGGGATTCTGGTTTTTTCGAGGAATGTGCCAAAAAAGGTGGGCTTTTCTATTACGAAATTTGTTGGATACTTTCTAAATACTATAAATCAGATGAAGATGCTTTTCGGAAATTTTTTTCCAAAGATTATGAACCATATTTCAAAGACGATGAATTGTGTTCCGAAGCTTTTGAGACAGAATTTAATGAGAAAATTTTTGGCAATAATGCGATTGAGATTTACTATTTTGAGAAGTCCTGCGAAAATATTTGTAGTATTTCTCCCTTATTTTATAAGCTTTTTTTCGAAAATCGGGTGGATCTTCCCAGATTGGAACAATTTTGTTCCAAATTTTGGATTGATCTGTCCGAATTTTTTGAATCTTTTCCCAAACACGAGATGGATTGCCGCAAATTTTGTCAAGAAGCTGGAAGCCTGGGGATTGGATTTTCGTTTTTATGTGATTCTTGTGAAAAACAAATTAGTTATGATTATTTTGACCTTGTTTTTTTTAGGAAAATTCCAAAAACTGTTTCTGGGATTTACAAATTTTTGGAGGAATCTTACAAAAATGAGCTTGATCTTTTCTTTATTCTTGACGAAATTGACGAAAGGGAGAGGTTTAGGGTTCTTTCCAAGCTTTCGAAAACTTTTTGCCGTTATAAACTTGGTATGCACAAATCTTTTGAGGGTATTGCTGAAAATCATAAAAAAGGTATTGATGAAAATCATAAAAAAGATTTTTCCAGAGATCAGCTTGATTTTCCAAAGGATTCAAAAGATCATATTGATTTTGCGAGGGATTCTAGAGAATATATTGATCCGGATGAGGATTTTCAAAATCCAACTGATCTTGACCCTGATAGAGATTCTTCTGGAGGTTTTTCCAGAGATCAGATTGATTTTCCAAAGGATTCTAAAGATCATATTGATTTTGCGAGGGATTCTAGCGAATATATTGATCCGGATGAGGATTTTCAAAATCCGACTGACCTTGATCCTGATAGAGATTCTTCTGCGGATTCTTCTGGCCGAAGAGACTCGAAAGATCTTATTCATCATATTTATTTTGCGAAGGATTCTAGAGATCATATTGATCCGGATTCTAGAGATCATATTGATCCGGATGAGGATTTTCAAAATCCAACTGACCTTGATCCTGATAGAGATTCTTCTGCAGATTCTTCCAGAGATCAGATTGATTTTCCGAAGGATTCAAAAGATCATATTGATCGGGATGAGGATTGTCGACCCCGAACTGCTCTGGATCCAGATAAAGATTCTTCTGGAGATTTATTGGGTCAAAGGGGTGGTAATGAATATGAAGAGTATGATGGAGAATGTCAAAATCCGACTGGTCGTGACCCTGATAAAGATTCTTCTGGAGATTCAGCACGCCGAATGGATGGTATTAGCGTATATAAAGAGGAGGAAGACCCTCTTGCTTATATTTTTATGGATTCGGAGGATGTTACGTGTCCTTTCAAGAAAGATATTTCCGAAAAAGAAAAGGAAGGCTCGAAAAGGGAAGAAGAGTCCGCGGCTTCTAGTGATTCTTCTGGATTGGAAGGGAAATATTATCGGGACCATATGGGTTTATCCCCCAAAGAGACCGGGTTAGAAGAAATTTCGGAAAAAGATAAGGAAGGTTCGAAAAAGGAAGAAGAGTCCAAGGAAGAAGAGTCCGCAGAATCTAGTGATTTTGAATCCGAATTTGAATTCGATTGGGACGAGTTGAGAGAGGCTCTTAATAAAAAAGATAGTGATTTTGGATCCGAATCTGAATTCGAGCGGAGAGATGGTCCGAAAAAGGAAGAAGAGTACAAGGAAGAAGAGTACAAGGAAGAAGAGTACAAGGAAGAAGAGTACAAGGAAGAAGAGTACAAGGAAGAAGAGTACAAGGAAGAAGAGTCCAAGGAAGAAGAGTCCAAGGAAGAAGAGTCCAAGGAAGAAGAGTCCAAGGAAGAAGAGTCCAAGGAAGAAGAGTCCAAGGAAGAAGAGTCCAAGGAAGAAGAGTCCAAGGAAGAAGAGTACAAGGAATCTAATGATTTTGAATTCGAATTTGATGAAGAAGAGTCCGCAGAATCTGATGATTTTGAACCCGAAGATGATGAAGAAGAGCCCGCAGAATCTAATTATTTTGAACCCGAAGATGATGAAGAAGAGGATAAAAATTATATAGATTATTATGATTCTTACCAAGACGAGACCGGGTTACCTGAAGCTATTCAAACAGGTATAGGTGAACTAAACGGTATTCCTTTAGCAATTGGTGTTATGGATTTTGGGTTTATAGGGGGTTCTATGGGAGCCGTAGTAGGTGAAAAAATCACCCGGTTGATTGAATATGCTAACAAAAATTCACTACCCCTTATTATAGTATGTGCTTCTGGAGGGGCACGGATGCAAGAAGGCATCGTGAGCTTAATGCAAATGGCTAAAATATCTTCTGCCTTGTACGAATATCACTCTAAACCAGTCGAAAAAAAATTATTATATATATCAATTCTTGCATCGCCCACTAGTGGTGGTGTGACAGCCAGTTTTGGTATGTTGGGGGATATTATTATTGCCGAACCAGACGCCGAAATTGCGTTTGCGGGTAAAAGAGTAATTGAGGAACTTTTGAAGGAGGAAGTACCCGAAGGTGCACAAACAACCGAAAATTTATTCGAAAAGGGTTTATTCGATCCAGTCTTACCACGTAATCTTTTAAAGAGCACTCTAAGTGAGTTACTTGAGCTGCACGGTTTTTTTCCTTTGAATAAAAACCAAGCCGAGCATTAGGGTCAATTATTTGTGTCAATTCAATAAAGTATTTGGTTTATCGGAATCAAAGTAAAAACTAGAAGGATGGAAGTTTTTAGCTGGCGACGCCCTATTTGTAGAATATAAAAAAAAAAAAAAAAAAATATAAAGAATATAGAATATATATTCATTATATTTCCGATTACTAATCAGGAAACCGCTATCGATAAGAAGGAAAAAAAAGAAGGACTTCTTACCTTTTTTTTCCTTCTGCGAAATTTGTCAAATAAAAAAAAATTTCATGTTCCCTTTTTCCATTTTGACATATGTATATAATTCATAAATCACTTTTTTCCTCTTTCGGGATTTTCCGGGAATCCCCTTTTTCCTTATCTAAAATCCCTCTGTTTTTTTTATTGAATTAGTAGAAGCAAAAGAAAGAAGAAAAAATGAAGAATAATAAAGTCGATTATCATATATTATATGTGGAAAGGTTATTTTTTTAGTTCTACATTCCTTGCACTTATTATATATACTCTACTTAACTTCTACTTCTATAGATATAGAATTCGAATTCGAATTAATTTATTAATATAATAACATAATAACAAAAAAAAAATATAACAAACAGGTACAATATAGTAAATCGAGGTACCCATTCTATGACAACTATCAACTTTCCCTCTATTTTTGTGCCCCTAGTAGGCCTAGTATTTCCGGCAATTGCAATGGCTTCTTTATTCCTTCATGTTCAAAAAAACAAGATTGTTTAGATCCTGTGGGCCAAATCTAATTTTTCAAGACTTAGACTTGAATCATAAAACAGATATCTATTTAGCAGAATGGTCTACCACGTGATTTCTTCCGAACATAAACGAAGGAGCCCTTATGCATGTGCATGCGGAAACATGACATTAGGGGTAGATGTTATTATTTTTGATCTAACTAGTTAAAAGTAAAGATTCACATCAGAATGGTACTAGTTGATGAGAGTTACATCGGAAATAAAAAGAATAAGGAAAGTCAAATTCATTTGGGATATTCTTTCAATTCAAATAAAATGCAACCCGATCTACTATGAATTGGCGATCAGAACGTATATGGATAGAGCTTATAACGGGATCTAGAAAAATAAGTAATTTCTGCTGGGCATTTATCCTTTTTTTAGGTTCATTAGGATTCTTATTAGTTGGAATTTCCAGCTATCTTGGTAGGAATTTGATATCTTTATTCCCCCCCCAGCAAGTTATTTTTTTTCCACAAGGGATCGTGATGTCTTTCTATGGGGTCGCAGGCCTCTTTATTAGCTCCTATTTGTGGTGTACAATTTCTTGGAATGTAGGTAGTGGTTATGATCGATTCGATAGAAAAGAAGGAATAGTATGTATTTTTCGTTGGGGATTTCCTGGAAAAAATCGTCGCATCTTCCTCCGATTTCTTATAAAAGATATTCAGTCCATTAGAATAGAACTTAAAGAGGGTATTTATACTCGTCGTGTCCTTTATCTGGAAATCAGAGGTCAGGGGGCCATTCCCTTGACCCGTACTGATGAGAATTTTACTCCACGAGAAATTGAACAAAAAGCTGCTGAATTGGCCTATTTCCTGCGTGTACCAATTGAATGAAGTATTTTGAAATGAATGCTTTCTTTCTCAGCCCGGAATAAAATAAAAAATCTACAATCCTTTTTTATATTGCGTACCTTAAGTAAGGTAAATAACGGAAATTAAATCAGAACACCCATTCGGGTCAAAACAGACGTATACGGGTATACATAAAAACCAAAAGGAGAATTTTTTTTTGTTTACAAATTTGTCTGCAAAAAGGGGTTTTTTATTCGTATGGAAATTGACTCAACTCAATTCTCAATTCAATTCAGTAACAGTAATAAAAAAAAAGTAAAAAATAGAAATAATAATGGACTCATTCCATATATCAAATCGAAATAAATAACTTTCTTTAGGCCCAGTAGTTAGAATTGATAGGTTAGATACAATACAAAAAAATCCTGTATTTTTCTTATATTATTTAGCAATCTTTCGTTTTATTTTTATTCTTTCTTTTGTTCTCTTTAATGATCAAACAATTGGCTTTCTTATAATTATAACGAGAATTTTATTATTCGAATTTTGTTTTGTTTTGCTACCATTTTTTGATCATCACATTCAGACCCTCAATTCGTTATTTTGTGCTAGGGGTAACTTGTGAAATTTTTCCAAAGATTTGATTGATATTATTGATATTTTGGTAGTCAAGTAAGTTCTCTCGTCTTGAAATCAAAATAATATTCATTAATTGAAGTGGATGTCCCACGTATTCATTAAAAGGAAGGAATTGCTTCGAAATGGATGGACCAATTGCAATATCTGGAAACACGATTTTTTTGTTTATTCATTCGAATTCAGAGTGGATTCTTTATTCTAAATTTTGTGTTTTTTCAAAATTCAAGGACTAATTAACAAATTAGAACAAAAAAACAGAAAATAGACTCATGGATTCGATACTTTGTAATAGAATAATAGAACTCATGTTTCATAGAAATACTAGGTCGCATAGAGTCGACGAGCGCGACGGGTTCGTTAACAATTTATAGATGAAAAAAAAAAATGGAAAAAAAGAGAGCATTTATTCCCTTTCTATATCTTGTATCTATAGTATTTTTACCCTGGTGGATCTCTCTATCATTTCAAAAAAGTCTGGAATCTTGGGTTACTAATTGGTGGAATATTAATCAATCTGAAACTTTTTTGAATGATATTCAAGAAAGGGGTCTTCTAGAAAAATTCATCGAATTAGAGGAGCTCCTTTTGTTGGACGAAATGATAAAGGAATACCCGGAAACATATCTACAAAAGCTTCGTATAGGAATCCACAATGAAATGATTCAATTGATCAAGATGCACAATGAGGATTGTATCCATATGATTTTGCACTTCTCGACAAATATAATCTGTTTCCTTATTCTAAGTGGGTATTCTATTCTGGGAAATAAAGAACTTATTCTTCTTAACTCTTGGGTTCAGGAATTCCTATATAACTTAAGCGACACAATAAAAGCTTTTTCTATTCTTTTATTAACCGATTTATGTATCGGATTTCATTCACCCCACGGTTGGGAACTAATGATTGGCTCTATCTACAAAGATTTTGGATTTGCGCATAACGATCAAATTATATCTGGTCTTGTTTCCACTTTTCCAGTCATTCTAGATACAATTTTAAAATATGGCATTTTCCGTTATTTAAATCGTGTATCCCCATCGCTTGTAGTGATTTATCATTCAATGAATGATTGAAAAGAAAAACGATATACGGATATTAATCCAATTAGAATTTAGAATTATAATGTTTCTTACTTCGTACATAATCAAAGCATTCAAAATCGTACTTACTCCTTCTATTTCTACCCACCCAAGGCGGGGAGTTTATCCCACATTCCAGTAATATTATTTCAGTAAATTCAGTTCAGTAAGGTAAATAGCAGAATCGTGGATAGGGAACTAGACTAGCAACCTACCCAATTTATTGTAGAAATTTTCGGGATCAACGATTGATTGGACCATGCAAACTAGAAATACTTTTTCTTGGATAAAAGAACAGATTACTCGATCCATTTCCATATCGGTCATGATATATATAATAACTCGGTCATCCATTTCAAATGCGTATCCCATTTTTGCACAGCAAGGCTATGAAAATCCACGAGAAGCAACTGGGCGTATTGTATGTGCCAATTGCCATTTAGCTAATAAGCCCGTGGATATTGAGGTTCCACAAGCGGTTCTTCCTGATACTGTATTTGAAGCCGTTGTTCGAATTCCTTATGATATGCAACTAAAACAGGTTCTTGCTAACGGCAAAAAGGGGGGTTTGAATGTGGGGGCTGTTCTTATTTTACCTGAGGGATTTGAATTAGCCCCGCCCGATCGTATTTCTCCCGAGATGAAAGAAAAGATAGGCAATCTTTCTTTTCAGAGCTATCGCCCCAATAAAAAAAATATTATTGTGATAGGTCCTGTTCCTGGGCAAAAATATAGTGAAATCACCTTTCCGATTCTTTCCCCGGACCCTACTACTAAGAAAGATGTTCACTTCTTAAAATATCCGATATATGTAGGTGGTAACAGGGGGAGGGGCCAGATTTATCCTGACGGAAGCAAGAGTAATAATACAGTTTATAATGCTACAGCAGCCGGTATAGTAAAGAAAATTTTTCGAAAAGAAAAGGGTGGATACGAAATAACCATAGTGGGTGCCTCGGATGGACGTGAAGTGGTTGATGTTATCCCTCCAGGACCAGAACTTCTTGTTTCAGAGGGTGAATCTATCAAACTTGATCAACCATTAACAAGTAATCCTAATGTGGGTGGATTTGGTCAAGGAGATGCAGAAATAGTACTTCAAGACCCATTGCGCGTACAAGGTCTTTTGTTCTTCTTTGTATCTGTTATTTTGGCACAAATCTTTTTAGTTCTTAAAAAGAAACAGTTCGAGAAGGTTCAATTGTCCGAAATGAATTTCTAGATTCGTGGATTTATCAACATCAAGTTCGTAACAAGAACAAAATTTTTGTTGATAATTCTTTGACAGTTTTGGATGATCAAGAAATAAAAAAATTATAAGAAGGCTCTTGTTTTGTTTATACTATTTTTCTACATCTACGAGAAGTCTGGAATTACTTGTACTACATTCTTAGTTAGAATATATCTATTGCAAAGAGGACTATTTGACTTTTTTTTTTACTTTTTTTTTTCGATCGAAATTGGGATGATGTCACTATTATCAAATATCATATGAAACCTCAATTTCATAGAGTGTATCAAAAGTTTTCTATTCGATTCTAAAATAAAATTCGACTAGATACTAGACTAGACTAAGCGGGGAATATAACGAAAAGAGACGATAAATGAGGGGAACAAACGATTCTAGGGGGGGGTTCGTTGCCTTCCCGGTCTTCGACACACGACAAGGAATTGTACACATACTTGCTTGTCGTGTGCCGAAATAGTAATGAGTCTGGATTCCCTTCGTCAAAGACTTAGTCGGAATTTCATTTTTTTTTTCGAGATTTCGTTTTTGTTTTTTTTTTTTTTTAGATTTAGATTGATTATTTTATTATATTATTATTACGCATATAATTATAATATACCTTATTTTATAATATACTACTTTAATAATATACTTTACTTACTATAGTAGTGGACAAACTGAAAAAAAAAAGATAGAGGAAAATTGATTGAACAAATGGAACTTCTTGCACGATATTTGATCTAGAAAAATATCGATTCTATTGTGTGATTCAATAAATCAAGTGATTCCTTCTTTCTTTTAGGAAGGGTCAATTAAAGAAGACTATCGAGAAATAGATGTTTTGAATGACCAAATAAATGAATTTCCAAAAAGCATCATTGCATGGATCCCTTTTTCATTTATACGAAAAAGAATTATGATAATTAAAATAAATAAAGAAATTAACGGGACCTCCTCCTTCTTTGTTTGTC